CATAGAAAATCTAGAAACAAGAAGATTGAATCAGAAATATCGATAAATTCTTTCGAAGTCCAAAGAAATGAAATTCAAAAAAGGAGGTGGGTCAACTGTTCTGATTCAAATTTCATCTCTATCGAATTTAAATATCAGAATAGCAGATATAGTCATAATTAAATGGGTCAGGTCCACTTACTTTTTCGAATCTTTCCGACGGATTTGGTTGATAATGATAATAGGGGTCTGTGGTGATTCCAGAGGTGTCTTATGATTATTATGAATAATCAAATTTTACCGAACAAATGTGACATTTTCTTATTCTATACTAACTCAGTATAGGGATAACGTATTATTCGGTTAGTTCCTTTATGTATTGTATTTAAAAAAAAAAATATCTCTATTTTCTGAATACTATGACTGGGCTTTTAGGAAAAAAAAGAAAAGCCCCTTATCGGATTTGAACCGATGACTTACGCCTTACCATGGCGTTACTCTACCGCTGAGTTAAAAGGGCTTCTTTGATTTAATTCGCAAACGAGTTACTATGTAGATAAAAGATCTATATGGACATATATATATATACATTATATATATACTTATTAAGTATATACAGTAGAGTCATGGTGGTTAGTGGCTTATTTTTAAAAAATCAAATGGATTTGCCCAGCCCGTATAGGGTATAAAATGAATTGTTTAAAGACCGGCCCTAATTTTTTTTATTGCGACGATCCCTATCAAAATCAAAGCAAATTCACTCGATTGATACATGTACACGTACCAATTCGACATAAAAGATATTTCATCGAATCGTATGATGAATAGATTCTACTTGTCCCCTTGAACCAATTGAACTAAAGCCTTAGAGAAAATTTTCGATAACTTCCGGATCTCGCTTTTTAGATTTATTTTAGAAGATTTATATATAGAATGTCGATTCTAACGAACGATTCATGAATATGAATGACGAATCCACAAATTCTATACAATTCTGAATCTGAAAAACGGAAAGATCCCTCGGATCTAATCATATCATTCCATTATATTGACAATTTTTAAAAACCGATCATACTATGATCATAGTATGAGGGCAGTTGGGCAAGTCGGCCCCCATCGTCTAGTGGTTTAGGACATCTCTCTTTCAAGGAGGCGGCGGGGATTCGAACTCCCCTGGGGGTAAGGTACTACGAAAGCAAGTTGATCGGGGATTACCAAATAAGCCTAACAATGGATTCTTCCTGGGTCGATGCCCGAGCGGTTAATGGGGACGGACTGTAAATTCGTTGGCAATATGTCTACGCTGGTTCAAATCCAGCTCGGCCCAATAATTCGCCAATCTACCATGAGATGATATAACCCCCTTGTCCTTCAGAAATATCCCATACGAAGATAAAAAAGAATCAAATTTTATGCTAGATCCCTTATTTCCCTGGGATTGTAGTTCAATTGGTCAGAGCACCGCCCTGTCAAGGCGGAAGCTGCGGGTTCGAGCCCCGCCAGTCCCGACGGATCCAATAAATACATCAATTCATTTTTCCCTTTCTATGAGCTAGTCAAGGGGTGTCGGGGGCATACTTTCATTTTTCATTCCCAAAACAAACTAAGGGGTCTGTATTTATTTTTTCTTTCCTATTTTTTCCATTTCGCTTTTATTTATTGTTGCTGATAAAGACTTTTGGATTAATTGGGTCAGGAATCAAAATTGTGATAAATTTCGATTGGGTATGGATAAAAGAACTTACTATGTTATACTATTCAAGTCGCGGCGGCGGGTTGATTTGATAGATCACATATTGCTATTCATGATATTGATCCGATTCAAGATCATCGATAAGTAATTCATTCATTGAATTTACAGACGAAAGATTTACCATCTCTAGGGGATTAAATCCCGAGTTATTGCGAATTAAAAACCGACGACATTATGGAAGTAAATATTCTTGCATTTATTGCTACTGCACTATTCATTCTAGTTCCTACGGCTTTTCTACTTATCATTTACGTAAAAACAGTCAGTCAAAATGATTAATTCAAATGAATTTTTATGAAACTTTCCTTCCGAATTCTTATCAAAAATTGACGAAATCAAATGAAAAGGATTTCAAATTTAACGTCTTCATTTAAATAAACTGAGCGGACGAGAATTAGAATTGGCAGTATTCTAAGAGATGGATAGTATGGTAGAAAGATTCATCTATTTCTTTCTACCATACTATCCATCTCTTAGTCAGTTGTAATCTAAAATAAAGCTAAGGGCTTAAGTTTATGTAGATCAATCTACAACATTCTCTTCATATATCTGTGTATATATTACATATATTGTATATATTGTATGGAATTGACATAACACCAAATTTGCTACATTTATTTGATCTGATCAATCTGAAATACTTCTTATCTTAGTAATTAGAATTACTTTTACTAATAAGTAAGAGGAAACCTTACTTAAACTTATTTTTAACGCCCGAACCATGATATGAAGATATGAAATAAGTCGATAAAGCACAAATTGCCTTTCTCAAATTAGAAACCAAACCACCCAATATGCGACCCGCCCGAGGCAAGATCTTATTATTGCATAGTCTCTCGTTAGATAACCACTATTTTCTATATCATTTCTCATCGCAAAATGCGTATACACTTAACAAAACGACCTCCTCTTTGAACAGTAAAGAGGGAAAGAAATCAAAAAGGTCCGTCCGACCTTCTTCTTTATGCATCTATAAAGATAGTAGGAGTCCAACCCCATGGATTGAAAGAGTATGATTCATATCATAGATTACTCCATTGGAGTCCGGTGTCCGATGGGATTCGGAAATTAAGAGATTTTTCTTTTAAATAGTCCAAAATACGTTGCAAAACGAGATATAAAACAATCGATACGGTTTGGTTCCTTCCTGTAGTAGTACTTCTAGAGCCCACTTCTCCCCCACACTACGAGTGAAAGGGAAAATGTAAAGACTACCATTAAAGCAGCCCAAGCGAGACTTACTATATCCATGTGAATTATGTTCCCTATCTCTATAAATACGAAAGAATTATTCCATTATTCCTCACTAATAATAGTGGAATTAATGGTGCCGAGTCAAAAAGGGATTATGACCAAACACTATTGAGAAACCAATCCAATAAATTTGGATTGATTATGATTTTGAATTGGGAAAGATTAAACACAAGTAAAACATGTAGTAACATCCCAAGGGAATGGAAACATGTAGTAATAAAATAAATAAAAAAATTTAGGCCTATCCTTTATCTTTATTTTTTTGTTGACCTTCTAGTCAAAACAGAAGGGGAGAAGGTCTATAAAAAAGAGAAATCACTATCTATTATAGGCTTTTATTTCCTCATTTGATCTACAAACCCGTACCTCCCCCCGACTGTAGTTGTGAAAGCCGGGGCTTGGCCTGGGGTTGGAGAAAAGGGATTATTTCTTTTTGCCCCCTTTCTATATCTATAAAAGTAAATTATTCATCCAATCTAATATTGCCCGAATACCCAGAGATTCTCACGAGTCTGTAGTATATAAAGCAACTTATGCCCCTTTCCAAAATTTTAAATTGAATTTCCTACCAGGGGCTACAATCTGATTAAAAATCTAATCATTAGACACTTCCTTAATAATTAAGGATAATTTAAGGATAGTAGAAAGGAAGCGAAAAGTCTTGATAGTCCCTCTACCACAGTAGATTAGAAGAATCCTAGATACGGGCGAGGATTCACAATCTCTTCTTTTAGAAAACCTTCAGACTACATAAACAAAGGACCAACGGCCTTTTTCCTATGCTTCTACCGTAGAAAAATTCCGCGAGTTATATCAGTAGAACAAAAGAAAAGAAGAGATTTCGAGTTTTTTGTTAATGTTGATCAGGCGACACCCGGATTTGAACTGGGGAAAAAGGATTTGCAGTCCCCCGCCTTACCACTCGGCCATGCCGCCAAAATGATACAAAATAGATGAAAATTTTCCTGGATTACTAAATTTTTATTGTACTTGCATTTTAACTCCTGTTTTCCTTAATCCTTTTCCTAAAAGAAAGCTTTTTGATTGGATTTGATCCATCCCTTCGGTTGATTGTATAGTATCTGAAAATATACTATGCTAAAAACAGTCTCTCGGTTTTTTCTATTGAGAAATCAAATGTGTATTTTTAGCCGATAAATTTGAACCATTAACTATTGGCTGCTTACTTCGAATTCATGAATGATTCATGGATTTGAATCTAAAAATTGTGTTTTACTAATGACAAAAATAAAAATGGAGACAGAACTAATCAGTATTGATTTTTTCAATCAAAAAATCTTTCCCCATTTCAATTATAACAAAACATATGAGTATATGTAAACCCCAGAACATAAATTGTTACCAAAATATATATTTTTTAGATATGTTGTTGATAGGGAATTATCATAAAATTATCCTACTTCACTTCAATTTTGCATTGAATAGAAATTATAGAGCACATGTCCCGAAGAGAATCGGCAATAAAAGAGAAGTGATATAGCTATCTGTGTGTTTAATAAATGTAATCCTTCTTAAAATCATATTCTACTCAAAAATCCGTAAAGTACAAATATCTCTCTTCTCTGCGAATCATTTTTTGAACAACAAAATGCCTAATATAAAGGCAGCTAAGTGCTAAATGGATTTTATCTTATTTTGTTGTCTTTGTCTCCCAAATATGGAATCTTTTAATATTTCTCAAATTAGAATATATGTAATATCATAATAATGGTATGATTTTAATCATTTTATTTTTGTTTTGCTATTCTATAAAAAACCCTATGACCTTAATAAGTCTAAGTAACATAACCCTGTTTCTAGGATTGTTTTATCAATTCCTTTTTGATCTGTTGCAATTTCCAATTTAAGTAGAAAATTCTACTTTTTTCCTCTGTTCATACATTTCATTCCAAATAAAATACGGAGTTGGATAAAATTTCATGTGATTCAGTAAACAGAATATAAATTCCATCGGTGCTAGATCGTCGATCTAATTCGATCAAGGATGTACTTA